ATTGATTCAAACTGCAGATTCATACTATAACCACGATGATTTGGTACAGCAAAAAAAAAAAGCTTAAAGGTTCTATGAGTAAGAACGATTTGATCATCACTTATTTAGGGACTAGGATAAGTAGAATAACTTAACAAAACCCAGAAAAAAGTTGTCCTTTTTTGAAAGGAAAAAGGGGGTTTGATTTAGTAAAAGCCTTTTCTCCTTTTTTGAATCCGGTTACGAGGAATAGTAGGTATGAATCATAGTTCAAATATTTCTTTTCTTGATCCATTCTATATATCCCCTTTCGTGTTCCAGATACTAGCACTAGCATAAATAGAAATATCCGACGAGGTAGAATCATCTCTATCAAGATGACAGACATATTTTCTATCAAATAGGATCAATTTTAACAAGTCACACACTCATATTCCGGAAATATCGAAAAAAAGAATTCCACGATCGAACTACCAGAACGGCCTAGAAATTTAAGTTCTAATATTTTTTTAATAGAACTTCATAACTCTTATAAACCTAATTCGTTAAAATTCCATCCAATAAAACAGAAGAATTATAAATTTCCAAAATAATAGATAAAAATATTGTAAATAGAGCCATTGCAACTCCCATAAAGGGGGTAGTCCCCCATCCTGGCGCTACTTTGCCATATTCCGAATTTAATGGTTTTAATAAACTACCTGCCGTAGTTTCTCTTGACTCACTCTTAGAACTATCCTCAACGGTTCGTGTAGCCATAAATCCTATTTCGTTGGTTAAGATCTGTTGACTTTGTATACTATTCTGTTGTAGTTGTAAATAAATGATTTTATTATAGTTGTGGATCTGTCTGGATCTTGAAATTCTCTAATAATGGAAACAGCAACTTTGGTCGCCATCTCCATATCTGGTTTACTTGTAAGCTTTACTGGGTATGCCTTGTATACTGCTTTTGGGCAACCCTCTCAACAATTAAGAGATCCATTCGAAGAACACGGAGACTAGTTGATTAAAGTAATGAGCCTCCCAATATGGGAGGCTCATTACTTCAATTGAGATTGAAATAATCAAAAGTCATTTCATTTTTTAGTAGGAACCTTAGGCGGTTCTCGAAAAAATATAGCGAAAAATATTATTCCTAAAGTAGAGACTAATAGAAATGTATAAACCAATGCTTCCATAGATTCGATCGCAGTTTACAATTATAGCTTCCACACCTATTTATTTCGGATGAGATTACCAGATAAGGAAAAAAGAGTAAAAGAAAAAAAATAAAGATTCCAAACTTATTCCGCTTCTGTAAAGTAAAAAACAAAAGATAGGCCAGGTATCAGACTCCTTGTCTTCTTGTAGTAGGATCCCCAAGTTTTTGGAATACTCCAAATTCGACTTGAGAGTCTAAATCAGGATCAATACCAGCAAAAACATCTCGGAACAGGGTTCTAGCACCATGCCAAATGTGCCCAAAAAAGAAGAGCAAGGCAAACGTAGCATGCCCGAAAGTGAACCATCCCCTTGGACTGCTACGAAAAACGCCATCAGATTTTAAAGTAGCCCGATCCAACTCAAAAATTTCACCTAATTGAGCGCGTCTAGCATATTTTTTAACAGTAGCAGGGTCGCTATAACTGACTCCATTAAGTTCACCACCATAGAACTCAACAGTTACACCTACCTGTTCAACACTATACTTTGATTCCGCTCTTCTAAAGGGAACGTCAGCTCTCACAATTCCGTCTACATCTACCAAAACTACCGGAAAAGTTTCAAAAAAAGTAGGCATACGACGTACAAAAAGCTCATGTCCTTCTTTATCTCTAAAGATAGGGTGCCCTAACCATCCAACAGCTATTCCATCCCCGCTGTCCATTGAGCCTGCTCTGAATAATCCCCCTTTTGCCGGATTATTACCAATGTAATCATAAAAAGCTAATTTTTCAGGAATTTTCGACCACGCTTCTGAGAAACTAAGATTTTTAGTTAATCCAGTGCCAACTCTTCGATATATCTCTTGCTGGAAATATCCTTGATCCCACTGATAACGGGTAGGACCAAACAACTCGATCGGGGTAGTTGCTGAACCATACCACATAGTTCCAGCAACAACGAAAGCTGCAAAAAAAACAGCGGCGATACTACTGGAAAGTACTGTTTCGACATTTCCCATACGTAATCCTTTGTATAAACGCTGAGGCGGACGGACACTAAGATGGAATAGGCCTGCTAATATACCCAATGTCCCCGCTGCAATATGATGGGAAGCTATTCCTCCTGGAACAAAAGGATCAAAGCCTTCCGCGCCCCACGACGGGTTTACAGATTGTACTTTTCCAGTTAGTCCATAAGGATCTGATACCCATATTCCAGGACCATACAAACCTGTTACATGAAATACACCAAAACCGAAACAAGCTACCCCTGATAGAAATAAATGAATTCCGAAGATTTTTGGCAAATCCAAAACGGGTTTTCCCGTACGATCATCAGTGAATATTGCTAGGTCCCAATATACCCAATGCCAGATAGCTGCCAAAAAGCACAAGCCAGAAAACCCAATATGTGCCCCTGCCACACCTTCGTAACTCCAAATACCCGGATTTGGTACAGCCCCTCCCGTAATACTCCAACCACCCCATGAATTGGTTATTCCTAAACGAGTCATGAAGGGTATAACGAACATACCCTGTCTCCACATTGGATCAAGAACAGGGTCAGAAGGATCAAAAACCGCTAATTCATATAGAGCCATTGAACCGGCCCAACCAGCAACTAAAGCCGTATGCATTATATGTACAGAAATCAACCGACCGGGATCATTCAATACGACAGTATGAACACGATACCAAGGCAAACCCATGGAAAAACCTCTTTATCAAAGATAAATAGACACTATGTAACTTTATCGCATTGTAAAAAACTAAATTTTATATACTTAACCCTTTTTCAGTGGATTATCTATGAGCAAGAGTTACTATTTATTCCGTTCCATTCGAAATAATGGAACAATTCTGTTCGTGGGAAAAAAAGGAAGCAGATCTATTCTATACCCGATAAGTAGCAATACGCAATGGTGGATTGGTATAATTTTTGAAGGACAAGTATTTATGCACTTGTTACTCGTTCCAATGAAATTCTCGCAATAATTTTTCTTTATTTATTACATCTTTCTCTATGATATAAACCTTACAATCCATGTATAAAATATATATGAAAATCTAAATTAGGAAGACAATAAACTAATTATTACGTTTCCACATCAAAGTAAAGTACTTAAAGTGTGTTTCTTTAATTTAATGCCCATTGGTGTTCCAAAAGTACCTTTTCGGAGTCCCGGAGAGGAAGATGCAGTTTGGGTTGACGTATAGTGCGACTTGTCAGACATATTGGGTCATATGGGATTTACCCGTTCTCTCCCCTAACCGAGATATCTTATATTTCGCCCGAGAAAGAGTGATTGAACCATCAATAATTCGAAGCGCGAAGTACAATTAGATCCTTTTTTTGGGGGATCAAAAATTGAAATTAGAAAAATTTATGGTTGACTTATAATAACAAAGTATCCAGGCTTCGTTCAGAAAATACCAATTTGGTAATATTATATATATATGTATATATGATTAGCACTTGTATCATAAATTCTTTTTATACCGTAGGAGCTATATAAAACTGTCAATCAATACAGTAGCATGTTAATCTAAATCTAATCCTTTTTTTTTTTTCAAAAAGAAGATATGAAACGTGTTAAAAAAAGAAGTCTTAGCAAAAAGAAGTGAGTGGTACTGATATTGTTTGCCCTATATGTGCAAATAGAATTCGGACAGATCTTTACCCGGAGTAGAACATGAACCTAAAAAAAGGGGGACCCGTTCAGGAACAAGAAAAGAACATCAAGATTTAAATCTCGATAAAATAATACATCAATGAAAGGTTAGTTCAATAAGTTCAGTTCATTTTTTTTTGAGAGAAAGAGACGACGGTGGATCTTTCTTGAAAACTAGAGGGACAAGTCACCTCATTAGAAAAACAAAGAAACTGGTACAAAAAAATAAACAGGACTGGAATCAACACATTGATTTTTTTTGGAACCGTATGCGTCCAAAGGTGCATGTACGGTTCTTAAGGGATACATTTTTATCCTAATCAACCGACTTTATCGAGAAAGATTACTTTTTTTAGGACAAGAGGTTGATAGCGAGATCGCGAACCAACTTGTTGGTCTCATGGTATATCTTAGTATAGAGGATGATACTAAGGATCTTTATTTGTTTCTAAACTCCCCCGGAGGGTGGGTAATACCCGGCATAGCCATTTATGATACTATGCAATTTGTTTCACCAGATGTACATACAATCTGCATGGGATTAGCCGCTTCAATGGGATCCTTCATTCTGGTCGGGGGGGAAATTACCAAACGTCTAGCATTCCCTCACGCTTGGCGCCAATGTGTTTTTTATTTGAGAAAAAAGAAAAAATACTATGCCTTCGCCATATCAAAATAATAAGTAATAATAGCATGGCACTTAAAATTCGATATGAACAAACCGAGCTCTTTTTTGCTTTTTCAGAAGACAAGATTTTGTATCGAAATAGTAGTCTGAAAATTGGATATTTTGTGTCAAAGATCCATTTTAGCGTCACAAACCCTTTTTTTCTTACATAGCAAAAATTTCTTTGCAATATTTATATTATTTATGAAAGAAAGAGTAAGAAAATGAAAAATATTCTTTTTTCTTTAGTTTGATTGGATCAGAAAAACCTTGGGATTGCTAAATCACAGATAATATAAATATAGAAAGCAACAGAATCATCATAGTATTTTTTTAACTCCTATCGAAAGGAATACGAAAAAAAGGGTGATAAATGGATTATTTTTGTCTCTCTTCTGTTTGTCTTTTCTTCGGCAGAAAGAAGAGAAAATAAAATGCTATTGCAGAGCCGTATGCAACGCACAAAGATGCCTGTACGGTTGTTCAATTCTATCTTTTTTATTGTTATTATCCTTACTTTTGACCAATCATACAAGATAGAAGAACTCTTCATAATGTTATATCATCAGGGTTATGATTCATCAACCCTCTAGTGCTTTTTATGAAGCACAAGCGGGGGAATTTATCTTGGAAGCAGAAGAACTCTTGAAACTTCGCGAAACCCTTACAAAAGTATACGTACAAAGAACAGGAAACCCTTTATGGGTTATATCTGAAGATATGGAAAGAGATGTTTTTATGTCAGCAATAGAAGCCCAAGCTTATGGCATTGTAGATCTTGTAGCGGGCGAAAATACTAGCAATTTTGTATAAAGCCATGAATTTTCAAACCAAAATTTCAATTTTCCATCATTTGATATTGAATATTTTATCAAGATAAAATATTCATTCGACGGAATATAAAAAATTCAGAATCATCAGGTTAAGATCGATCTAAACCAGCCCATTCGAATTCCATAATATATAAATCCAACATGCCAACTATTAAACAACTTATTAGAAAGACAAGACAGCGAATCAGAAATGTTACCAAATCTCCCGCTCTTCGAGGGTGTCCTCAGCGTCGAGGAACATGTACTAGGGTGTATGTGCGACTCGTTCAAATATCGTTCAAAAAATAGAATGGATAATGAATAAAAAGGGTAAAGTAGAAAAAACTACTTACTTTACTTACTATCTAAAAAAAAAAAGGGATTTTTTATATACCTCTATTGTGTATGGAATTTATGGTTTCCATTGGTGCAAATCCAATCGTCTCTATTCGGGATGAGAATAAATTCCCTATTGGTAGCAAATTAAATAGTTATCCACTAAGCAGGGGAAATCGTAGTTAAGAAGCAAAAAGATTATGCTCCTATTCTTGAAATAACGGACTAACAGGGTCAGCTACCTAGCCAACTTTCAAAATTAAATGCCGTCACTGTATGGATAGCTCTTATTGTGAAAAGACCTATTATTATATAATTTATGGGTAGAGCCAAAGAGTGTGAACTGTACAAATTACCAATAACATTTATTAAATGAAGAAAGAGGCTCCGGTGTATAGAGAGGACCTCACCGTTTAAGAAGGAACCATAGAAACGATGGAACCCACTATTTATTTTATATATTTTTTTAGTTTAGGATCTCTTTTTTCCTAGTGAAATGCTGAAATACCTGAGATAGAAAATCGTGGTTGGGAAGGTTATAACAGCAAAAGCCATTGGAATTTTTATTTTATATATTGGAATAATCCGTTTTGCTATTAATAAACTGAGAGAAGGGAAAAGAATGACTGAAAGAACAGAAATCTATTAGTTATTCATCAAAGTTTAATTTGATTCAATGACCAGAGTTAAACGAGGATATATAGCTCGGAGACGTCGAACAAAAATCCGTTTATTTGCATCAACCTTTCGAGGGGCTCATTCAAGACTTACTCGAACTATTACTCAACAAAAACTGAAAGCCCAGGTTTACGCTCATCGAGATAGAGGAAGGAAAAAGAGAGATTTTCGTAGTTTATGGATCACTCGGATAAATGCAATAACTCGTGAGAATGACTTAGTCTATAATTATAGTAGATTAATAAATGATCTATACAAGGGGCAATTACTTCTTAATCGTAAAATACTTGCACAAATAGCTATATTAAATAGAAATTGTCTTTTTAGTATTTCTAATAAAATAAGATCATGAAATAAAAGAGATTCTAAAGTAATATACAAAAATAATTGAAAAAAAAAAGAATTCCCCGGAGAATTAACTCCGGGAAAATCTAATAAAAATAAACTAAGTCAAAATAAAATAAGAATTAAGATAAATAAGTAATGAACGAACATGTTTCAAAAAAATAAATTTCTTTCTTCTTCTCCCATTTTTTTCTTATAACACAACAATCTAATTTGGATTCTACACTTCTTTTTCGAACAAAACTTCAATCAAAAATCAACATTAGATTGATGCTTTAAATAAATTAAAAAATATAGTATACCTATCTATTTCTGGTTCTAACACCTGTATTTCTAGGAATTGACTCTGTTCTCTCAAATTGTTTCTCGTTATTAAGAAAAGGTAACAAAGATAAAATACGAGCTTGTTTTATAGCAATAGTAATTAATCGTTGTTGTTTCAAGGTCAATCTATTTACTCGTCTAGATAAAATTTTTCCTTGTTCACTAATAAATTTACTAATTAAACTCATGTTTCTATAATCGATTCGATCCCCCGATCCAATTGGGGGCAAACGCCTACGAAAAGATCGCTTAGATTTATGAAAAGGTTGCTTGGATTTATCCATGGTTTATTCCTTATTCATAAAATCTTATTTCTTGATTTATTTCCCATGCAAGGAAATAGCATTTGGAAATAGGATTTTATTTTTATTTGTATGTCATTTATGTTTTTTGTATGCATATTATATACATGTGTGTATATTATATACATATACATGTTGTTCTTCATATATATATGTTATTATTTTTTTTATTGGGTTACTTACAGATTCTGTTCAATCTATTTCTTTATTTCCCCATGAATTGTATACTTGTAACAATAACGACAATATTTTTTCAATTCTAATCGACTGGGTGTATTATGTCGATTTTTTTGAGTAATATATCTAGAAATGCCGCGTGATTCCTTATTACCACCGTTTCGAACACAACTAGTACATTCCAAAAGCACTCGTCCTCTAATTTCTTTACCCTTCGCCATGAACCTGAACCCCCTTTCTTTGGATTTTTGATTGACTCAACTCTTCTAGAAGAAAGGAATATAAAATTAAAAAAAATAAATGGAAATTACTACTAACTCAAAATTACATTATAACGAAAACTTTCGTTATAATGTAATAATTAAATAATCAAATTTTTCTAACTATCCATTATTCTTATCCTAATACTAGTATTCCATTTAAGTATTTTATCTTCTATTCTGTTATTTTGCAAGGACTCTCCTAGACAAAATTAGACTAACTTAATACGATGCTTAGGATCAATACATTTTTTTTATTGTTTTTTTCTTTTTCCTTCCTTTTTTTCTTTTTCCTTCCTATACTAAATAACTGAAAAGGAGAATGCGCGAAAGGATAAATTAGTCACAATTTTTTGTATCTGTAACTTTTTTATTTCCTCGGATATCAATAACTAAAATTAAAAAAAGGGAAATGCTAAGGCATCTGGGAATAAACGATTAATTTCTATCAATAAACCTGCTAAAGATCCAAACCATAGAGTAGTTAGAACCGGCGCGACAGAGAGATATGTTTTTATATCTCGCATTGAAAATCCTCCTTCTTTATTTCTTTATTTTAATACATATACGACGGTATACTGTATTTATGCTGTATTTTCATTTATGCTGTATTTAAGAATCACTTGTATTTTTATGCAAAAACCCTAAAGATATATGTGTACAATGAGCCGATAAATAAGATTTTTATCCTTAAAAAAAGATGAAATATTTTTTCTTCATTTGGAATAAAAAGTTCTTCTTTTTTGAAATTTACAATGTATATATTATATTTATATAAGACCAAAAAGAAGAAATGACAAGACATTTTTTTTTATGGATAAAGAATAAAATAATGATCTGGAAAACAAGACAGGGCTTTTGTACAATAACATTGTACAACAATTGAAAAAGGGATGTAGCGCAGCTTGGTAGCGCGTTTGTTTTGGGTACAAAATGTCACGGGTTCAAATCCTGTCATCCCTACCTATTACTTCTCCTATGAGCAGTAACAAGGGCTTAATTCATATATTCGATTCATTTAAAAATGTACATAGTTTTTTCTTTTTATCATACTATAAACACGCAAGATGTTCTTTTTCAGGGTACAAAAGGAAATCCTTTTCTTTACAGTTGTATCTTTGGTCATAAAAAAGCGCTCTTAGTTCAGTTTGGTAGAACGCGGGTCTCCAAAACCCGATGTCGTAGGTTCAAATCCTACAGAGCGTGATTTTTCTTTTTTTTTTTTTATTCATTATTATATTAAATAACAATAAAATAACTTAAGAAGGTTGAATTACAATCCGCATTTGACCTCTTCCCTACAGGAGATCAATCAAAAAAAAATTTGATTTAGTCAAAGATCCAACTGATCACCACGTCTGTATTGTAAATATGCAGTTACAAATAATCCTGCCAAAGTAATAGGAATTAGACCTAACACGATTCCAAATAGAGAAACTTCAATCATTTCGATTTCTTTGAGTAGATAAAAAAAGAGGTAAGATTCTTTTCTAAATATTAATATGAATCATCCGTTAATCTCAATGACCAAAAATGGATAATTAACACGAAAATATATCATAGAATACTTGGAATCTCACAGAAATTTTTATTTTTCTTAATTGCTTGTTCATTCAATTAATTTCAAATAAGCCGTATTTTGCTCAAACCAATCAATAGAGCTGAAGTTATAGTTGAAGCAGCCAGTAGAAAACCGAAATAACTAGTTATAGTAAGCATGAAAAAGCTAAATGAGATATGTTTTTTACTACATATAGTGATAAAACACTTACCTAAGTTTTAATTTTTCCAGATATATTCGAAATGTAATAAAAAATACCAATTGAAAATTATTGATTGATCAATCATTATAGAGAGTACTAACAAAGATAGAATGATATAGACAGAAAAAAATTATTTAGATGCACTGATTCCGAATCACACGAATACTTTACGAGACTGCTAAAAAGTATCTGATACCCCTACTTTTTGTTTTAGCTCATTGGATTCTGTAGTGGGTTGTTTCATTAACCATTATATTATGATCTATGCTATTGAAGAAATAAAAATTTTATATTTATTAAATTTAAGGTTCAACTAAATTCTGAGACTAGCAATTTCCATTATCTCTTTAAGTTACACTTTATTTCTGTCTTTCTGGAGTTCGTTCCTTGTTTGTTCAAAAGAGAACCTTCACTTTAGATTTAATGCAAAAAAAGTTGTATTCTTAATATTTATTGATTGTTCCCATTTTTTTGTTCTCTTTCTTTCATTAAATACTATTTACTATTGTATTATAGTACATTGTATTGTCCGACCGA